CTTCAAGTCCGGATTCATGGATAAGCCTTCAGCTAAGAGAAGGATAAATGCTATAAGTCAAAGTCAACTTCGTTCACCACTACGTCCTTTCAGAACCGCTCCGTGGGCTTCCCTGATAAGATGTGGAATAGCGCTAGCTAACAAGTAAACGTTCACTTGCGTAAGTGAACGGAATGCTGTTGGCATGTTCGAGCTAAGCAAGTAAACTACTTCTCTTCGTTGCGTAGGCGAAGTGAGTTGGCTGTTTCGAGCTAGGGCTAAGCGAGCCAGAAGTGATCCAAGCTGGAAGTGAGCCGGAGTTCGTAGGCGGGGAGCAACGGCTGATCGAAAAGCGAAGATAGGCGTATAGTTCAGTGATCTACAAGAGTGGTAGAGGTCCCGATCAGGTTGTTTTAACAAGCTAGTTAGGCCAGATAGGCTAAACTAGTAGTTCCCCAGGCCAGCGGGGTAGTGTTAGGAACCGAAGGCTGTTTGCGTACTTGCTTGTTAACCCAATAAGGCGCAGTTACAGCTACATTGGATAGGGAAAGGGTTGAAGTTGCGAAATCAGGCATAGGGTGTACGAATAGCACTGATCGTAGACCATCCAGATGCTTATGGGGCAGAACAGACCGATTGATTAGTTCCCGTGATCGTAGATCCACTTTAGCTAATGCAACTCGGGAAGAAGCTGCTAAGATCCCGTCGCTTACAAATGCTCCAGCGTGAAAGAATTTTTTAGGTACAGGGATCAATTCGTACAATAGTGCGAGGACGGAAAAGAAAACGACCTTTAAAGAAAGGAGCTCCAGCTTAGATAAAAATTTTTCTATTTTGACGCATTAGTAGGATTCTCCTCTCCACAGATACCGAGATCTATCCTTAGATAGACGGAAAGTTGAGACTGGCTTGTTCATGAGGCTAGTTCAGGAATGAAGGTTTTCTAGTTTCAATCTATCAATACCGTTTAGCCCTCACTCGCCGGTGGGTGGTGATTGAGCTTAGCTTGGCAGATCTCGCACCGTAATGCGAGTGCTTATTTACGAAAGATAGATTGTTGGTATGGCTGCTGCTACCAAAAGCACACTAAGTTAGTCACAGGTAGAAACCTATGAGCTCTACTAGCTCTCCGACTCTATAAACTGAACTTTTCTTTCCCGCCGTTTCGCCCCCCCATCTTTCTTGCTTGCTATGAGCGTCACTGCTACTCAGAACTTTCTTTGCCGGGCTCTTAAAACCGACAGAATGACCCGGTAACGTTGCACTCCATCGGCTGATTTAGCAGCAGTAGCATCAGTGGCTTGGCTTTTCGGACTGAAGGAAGAATCCTAGGGTGGAACCAGAAATCAACGGATAGAACCGATTCAACAGGGACTGAGACAAGCGATAGCCAAGTTAGGTGTAGGAAGGAGCTCCAGCTTAGCATCCTATCTTTTTCTTCCTTAGCTTAGTCTGCTCTTAACACTTCTCGCCAAGTCCAATAAAATACAGACTCTCTATGACTCAAAACCCCCAACCTACATCGTACCAGATCAGACTAGTCGCTTCGAGATCCCTTTCGCCATTTGAAGAAGAAGAAAGAGATCTTGCTGTACGAGCTCTATTGCCCGAGATGGATGTGGAAAACCCTGTCTTTCTTTCCATTAGTTCAGCCGCTGTATCAATACCTATAGGTGAAGCAGCGGATCGGGCAGTGTATTTATCTTCAGAAAGCCGAGGCGTAGGCCAAGAGCGAACCCTTCTTGATTCATCAGGGTCAGGAAGCCCACATCACCTAAGTCATTTTCTGATTTGTCTGTGACGGCAAGTGGGGTGGAAGTAGAAGAAAGACCATAGACTTGATTAGTGAGGTGGCCACCTACCTACTACTAGTTATCAAAGGCCAACGCAACGGCCAAGCTCAAGATTCAGAATACAAGTTCCGAGCCTGTGAAGAAGGGCCGATTTCCGAAAGAGCTCAATCAACGAAGGAAAATGAGCCCCAACCCCCTTGACCCAGTTTAATCGGTGACGTAGGGAAGCAGCCAGGCGAAGATGACCGTGCCTTGAACTTCCGGCCCTAGCCAATACCACAAAGCAATGGATGGATGAGGGGGCAGGAGGGAAGTTGTAAGTCAGTTGAGAGACTCAATCAAAAAACCTAAAAAAAGGGAGGGGAAGACATCGAGATTGGTATCCGTACACTGATACTAGTCGGAAAGTCAAGCCCCGCCAACAAAGGCTAATCATCGGCTACCCAGAAGAGCAGAAGCAAACAAATAACATGCCGTTTGGAGGACATATTCCCTACGTGGATCTATTATAAAAAGAGGGCCCGGAAAGTCTCATCGTCAAGTTTTGTTAGTGAGACCGACACTGGAAAAATGAAAGAATCTAAATAGCCTGTGTGCCGCGAGTAGGTCTTTTTGTTGGAGATTCAGCTACAATAGAGAAAAGAATTAGCTCAGGTTCACAGCCGAAAGAATCACAAGAAGAAGAACAAAATGCATATTCTATCTACCATAGAGAAAAGGATATAGAAAAGGAACTAAAGCCCTAGAAACGTCTGAAGCGTATGCTTTTGCCTAAGCTTCTCAGACTCTCTTTGAGCTTCCCCTGCTTATTTTATTTCTTATAAGATAAGTGATCTACCACGCTGCTTTGAACGAGGAGATGGAGATGCATCCTCGAGAACTATTTCCCGAATCTTTCTATATATACTATACGCAAGCCTTCTGGCACAAACTCCCACTCAGAAGAGCACACCACCCTAATCCCTAAAGAGAGAGGAAAGTCAATCAGATAAGATAATCAGATAAGGGACAAGAGAAAAAGAGGATGGAGCTGCATCCTTAAACAATGAATCTTTTTCTGATAGTAAAGAAGTAGCCTACAAGGAATCCTATCCTCTTATTTTTTTAATAAGGAAGGGCAAACTGTCTGCTTTTCCCGTGCTTTTCAAGTCAAAATAAAAACCAACTTCTGTGATATATCCCTTCGTGGGGACTTCAGCCATGATTTGAAGGGCCTCTTCTCTGTCGGGGCACCGCAAATAAAGATCTAAGCTCCGCTCCTCTTTTTATTGTATAAATAAGAAAGATATATCCTAAAAGAAAGGAAAAAATAGGCTTACGTATCTTCTTTCCTTATCAGAACGCTATGACCCTTTTCCATAGTTACAGAGATTCCAGATTCGCGGGAATCAATAGAAAGAATTTCTTTGTAGACAGAAAGGAAAGATTACGACTCTTTCCGATAGATAACCAAAGAGCAGACAGGAGCAAGCCAGAGACCTATTCCATATGAGCTAGCTACCCATTGAGGGAGCTTAAACCGATGTCCCTATGTGCCAGCCGTTACCTTCCTTTCAGATAGGTACTTCCCTGCGTACTATACTTATTTCTAGTTTCAAGCCGGACAGAATCTCGATTTCTTACTAAAGAGCTTGACTTGGTGTGAAGTTTTCATTGCATGGGCATGGGGAAAAGGACTCTTTGCATGAGTAGGCTGTTTTCAAGAACAGGTTTTACATGAATCTCTGGAAGGGCTTTCTCTGTCTCCTTAGGGTGTAGAACTCATCTCGGGCTACTAAAGAAGAAGGTAGCTAGCAGCTTCCATAGCTGTCTGGGATAGGCCACAAGGTGAAGCAGAAGGGAATTCATGGACAAATGTAGCTGTTCGGGAGTCAATAGACTGTTCGGAAGTAACTGATCCCACATTAGCATTAGTAAGGGAAGAGAAAGACACTGTACCGACTGAAAGGTACATAGTTGCTTTACCGATAGCATCGATCCTGAGCTAAGGAAGAGTGACAGGCGGAAGGGGGATTCTGACTAAGACTAGCACCGGATTCTCCACATCCGGAAAGGAAATGCCCTTAAAGAAGAAGCTTAATGACGCTCGCGACGAAGTTTCTTATTCTCTAATTAGGGATTCGACCTCCCGCTAGCATCGAAAGAAAAGTAAAGTAATAAGGCTTCCCGGCTCACCTGAGAGTCTATCACCCTTCGCTCCTGCAACAAGGGCTATAGCTAGTAGAGCAGGTAACAAAGTCCCAGGAATACCCGCAAGAACCAGTAAAGAGACCTCCTACTCCAGCATCATGATTCGGTTCCACTGAACACTTGACCAATAACATTGGCCTAGATATATATACATGAGGCCAACTGAAAAACAGGTATACACATCAAATAAACTAGGATGAAACATAGGATTCGGTGGATGATTCGGCATCCTTTCTTAATTGCGTATATAATGGTAGCTAAATAGTTTTTGAGTAGGCTAGGAAAGAAAGAAGAAATGATAGAGCGAAATGGGTTGGTTGCCCAAAGGGCTATCTGATCTGATCATGGGGGGATAGCACAAGGGCTTAAGGCATTGGTTTGCTAAATCGACATACAAGAAGATTGCATGGGTTCGAATCCCATTTCTTCCAGTCTTTTCCTACTGAACACTTTCCTGCTCAAGATAGGGTACTAGAAAGGGATCATACGAAGGCTATGTTCTTTTTTTAGATCTAGCCTGAATGACTCCTAAACTAAAGGTTTTCATTATATCTAATGCAGTGAGGTAATTTATTACTATATTCTAGGTAGCCAGTCTTTACTTCACTCGACGCAAGCAATGCCCCAAACTCCCATTTCTTTCTTGGTCGGACCAAGCAAGCCAACTATTTCCGACAAGTCTTTCCTCGCCTCATTCTTAGAGCAAGGGGGAAGCGGAACTACGGGAAAACTTGATTTTGATTATTATGGCACGAAAAGGAAATCCGATTCCGGTAAGACTTGATCTGAATCGTAGTTCAGATTCAAGTCGGTTCAGTGAGGGCGACCGCGAAAGTCACCGAAGGGGTCAGTCTTTTCCTTCACCCCAGATTAAAAAAAGTAAAGCGGGAAGGGCGTTGCAGATGTCCGGGACGGACACGACTTCTTCTAACGCTAGAAGACCACTGGAAGACACCCGGGACCAGAGCATGTCGTGAAAGAAGCACACTGGGCGGGCGTGCTTCGACCGTGTCTCGGGGGCACAGTTGAATGTAGATATCATGAACGCGAGGTGCAGGATACCAGGCCGAGAAAGCCGGGCAACCACTCCCCTATGTGCCAATCGCTAGTGCAGCCAGGGCCCCGGCGCCCAGCTCCGCTGGAGAGGCTGATCTGAGAAGTGCTAATTCGGTTCGGATAGACTTCATTCAAGAACGCCGCCGCCCCTGGAATCAATAAGAAAACAAGTGCTAAGTTTCAGATCAGTGAATAAACCGAAACGAAAGAAGAGACCTTTCTCGCTCGGCGCCTAAAGCGCACTATGCTCCGCTTCAACAAATGAGAGTTTTCGGTGGAACCGGTGAACCACGCGAGCCGGTTAAATGCGTGGGACAGAGGGCTCGTAGTACCTGCTACCGCAGCTATGCGGTGGAAGGGAAGGAGCCTAAATCGACCTTTTTCTTTTTCACCCGGGATCCACCACAGGTTGGGTTTGAGAGCCGTGTGATGGGTGACTATCCAGCACGGTTCGGAGAGCACTTTTAGTCTGCGCTGGCCCCCCTATCAAGCAAGAAAGAAGCGGCTCTTCCCACGGCGGAGTCCGCATTGACTCTATTTATTATTATGGTAAATCAGTGTATCAAGATGTCAATCTTAGATCTTATTTCGGTTCGATACGTCCACCTACTAGACTCACCTTTGGCTTTCGTCTCGGTAGGTGTATTATTCTACATTTTCCCAAAAGAACATTCATTCATTTCTTTCTTCCCCGTCGACCACGACGACAGAAACGACGCGAAAAATCCAGACCCGGAAAGGGGAAGGGCCAGTGGTGGGCATTTGGTAAAGTCGGGCCGATCGGGTGTCTTCATTCAAGCGACGGTACAGAAGAAGAACGAAACGAAGTGAGAGGCCGGGGGGCAGGGAAAAGAGTCGAGTCGATCAGGCTCGACGACCGGGAGAAGCAAAACGAAATCAGGATTTGGCCGAAAAAGAAGCAACGCTATGGATACCATGACCGATCACCATCGATAAAGATTCTTCTTTCTAAATCACTTCGGGTTAGCGGGGCCTTCAAGCATCCGAAATACGCCGGGCTTGTAAATGAAATAGCCCTCCTAAATGACGACTCCTTCAGAAAAACGAAGTTATTCAAGTTCTTTTTCTCAAAGAAGTCCCCCTCCGACAGCCCGACGAGTCATCCACTTAAAAGGACCCTCCCTGCGGTGCGCCCTTCCTTGAATTATTCGGTCATGCAATACTTATTGAAGACAAAGAACCAAATGCATTTCGACCCCGTCGTAGTTCTCAATCATTTCGTGGAACCGGGCGTGGTTGAACCATCTACCATGGGGGGAGCTCATGCACAGGGAAGAAGCTTAGATAAGAGAATACGTTTCGCTTTTTTTGTCGAAAGCTCGAAAAAGTTTTTGGCCGAAGACAAAAAGTTGACCCACTTCATTCGCTGGTCGAATCATCCTCGCTTCGCGGGAACAACAAAAACCACCATCTCGCTCTTTCCTTTCTTCGGTGCTACCTTTTTCTTTCCAAGGGACGGGGTTGGGGTGTATAATCTTTTTGAGTATGCCCGGGAACAACTCCTACGAAAATTAAGGAAAAAATGTTGGAACCTCATGGCTAAGGATAAGGTAATGGAATTGATAGAGAAATTCATAGACCTAGGTGGGATAGGAGAATTGATAAAGGGAATAGAAATGATGATAGAGATCATACTGAGAAACAGAAGAATTCCGTACGGTTACAACTTTTATTTGAACGAAGTGAAAAAAATGCGATCTTTGTTGTCTGATAGAACAAAGACTAATACCTTAATTGAGTCGGTCAAGATAAAATCTGTTTATCAAAGTGCTTCTCCGATTGCTCAAGATATCTCTTTTCAACCGAGGAACAAAACAAGATCATTTCGCTCCATTTTTAGTCAAATAGTGAAGGATATTCGATTAGTAATGAAAAAAGGGGTGGAGGGGATCCGTATATGTTGTTCAGGTCGATCAGAAGGTGCAGAAATAGCTAGAACTGAATGCGAAAATGATGGAAAAACATCTAGTAATGTATTTAACCAGAAAATAGATTATGCTCCTGCGGAAGTATCTACTCGTTACGGAATCTCAGGTGTCAAAGTGTGGATTTCATATAGTCAAAAAGAAAGGGGACGTGCTATATCCGAAACGTACGAAATCTAGTCAATATCGTAAAGGCAGATGTAGTAGGGGTTGCAAACCGGACGGTACACGACTTGGTTTTGGAAGATATGGCACTAAAAGTTGTAGAGCTGGTCGTCTTTCATATCGAGCCATTGAAGCAGCGCGTCGAGCTAGAATTGGGCAGTTCCATCGTACTATGAGCGGACAATTCCGAATAAATGGTAAGATATGGGTAAGAGTTCTCGCAGATCTCCCTATTACCGGGAAACCTACAGAAGTCAGAATGGGAAGAGGAAAAGGAAATCCTACGGGTTGGATTGCTCGTGTGTCCACAGGACAAATCCCAATGGATGATGTGAGTTTGTCAAATTGCAAAGACCCATGACGAGCTCTCC